AAAATCCATTTCGTCGTCCCGTCGCGACGACTGTTTTTTTGATTGGTACTGTGGTGGCTCTTTGGTTAGGTATTGGGGCAACATTACCTATTGATAAATCTTTAACTTTAGGTCTTTTTTAAATTGATTTAATTGTAAAATAAAATACGAGGACAGACGTATCTAGGGAATAGTCGCTTCAAAGCGAATTCCCCCTGGTATTATCTAGGGGATAGTCGCTTCAAATTGAATTTTCCCTAGATAACATCTATTCAATTCAATTTTTTATCTATTTTTTTGCGAATATATTATAGATTGTCTTAAAGATTTCAAATTCATTTTCTTTATTTAGATTATTTAGAAATTAGAAAAAAAAAATGATAATAACCATAAATCCAATGGATTTAAATTGGATTCTTTGCAAAATCAATTGCGAAATGCTTTTCTATTTCTAGAATTCTCAATATTTCTTTGACATCTTCTATGCAAAGATCCTTAATTTTCATAAGGTCTTCTTGACTCTTATTTAAAAGGTCCGATAATGTATGTATATTGGACTTTTTGAGACAATTATAAATCTTAGGAGTCAATTCTGATTGGTCAATAAAAATATATTTCAATGCTATTTCTTGTTGATTTTTCTTTAGTTTAACCAATTTATTATGAAAAGTAAAAAGGGGTAAAGTACCCTTATGTTGGCTTTTTTCTAAATGTAAGTTTTCTTCTTCTGCCTGTAAAACCTGTAAAAAAGGAATAAATAAATCAATCAAATGCCGAGAGGCTTCATGAAGTGCTTCTTTAGGAGTTAAACTCCCATTTGTCCATATTTCTAGAAAAAGTATCTCTTGCTTTTCATTCCCATTTCCATAAGAATGAACACTATGATTCACATTTCGAACGGGCATGAATACAGCATCGATTGGATAACTTCCATTTTGAAAGTTATTTGGCGATTTTATACAATAGCCACGAGTCCTTTCGATTTGTAAGCCAATACACAAGTCAATTGGTTCCGTTAGAATAGCTATATGCTGTGTATTATCAACGATTTGCACCGAAGGTGGTAAGATGATATCTTGAGCAGTTACATATCCAGGGCCTTTGACACAAATAGACGCGTCACAAGTTCCATACAAATTGCTTCTCAATACAATTTCTTTCAAATTCATTAAAATTTCATGTACTGATTCTTGAATCCCTGCTAGAGTAGAAAATTCGTGTGGTATTTTCTCAGATTTTGCGCGTGTGATACACGTTCCTTCTAGTTCTCCAAGCAAACCCCTTCGCATCGCAATGCCTATTGTGTCCGCTTGACCCTTCATAAGCGGAGACATAATAAAGCGTCCATAAAAAAGACGTTTACTGTCGGCTCTTGATTCAACACACTTCCACTGTAGTGTCCGAGTAGATATTGTTACTTTCTCTCGAACCATAAGAATGTTTGTTATTTTTGATCAAATCATTGAATTATTTATTTCTCTTGAAATCTCTTCAATGTTTCTATTTTTACAATGTTTACAATGTTTAGATTTTTACACACGTCGTTTTTTGGGGGGCCTGCAGCCATTATGTGGCATAGGAGTTACATCCCGGACGAAACTTAATAATATACCACTTCTACGAATAGCTCTTAATGCCGCATCTCGTCCGAGACCGGGGCCTTTTATCATGACTTCAGCTCGTTGCATACCTTGATCCACTACTGTCCGAATAGCATTTCCAGCTGCGGTTTGAGCAGCAAACGGTGTCCCTCTTCTTGTGCCCCTGAACCCGCACATTCCGGCGGAAGACCATGAGATCACCCGCCCCCGTACGTCTGTAACCGTCACAATAGTATTGTTGAAACTTGCTTGAACATGAATAACTCCTTTTGGTATTTTACGCGCATTCTTACGTGAACTAATACGGCCATTCCTGCGCGAACCAATTCTAGGTAAAGGTTTTGCCATATTTTATGTTATCATCTTATAAATAGAAGCCAGGTGTCTATGGATATATCCATGTCATGTCAAAATAAATCTTTTTTTTATTTATATATCGGATCGGATGCCTTAAAGATAAAGAAGATAAAGAGTCCCGGTTTCGAAGGACTAGCCTTGTCTTTGCTTATGTCTCGGATTGGAACAAATTACTCTAATTCGTCCCCGTCTACGTATTAGTCGGCATTTTTCACAAATTTTACGAGCGGAGGCCCTTATTTTCATATTTGTCATTCCTTAATTTTGAATATACATGTGTTTTTGAAGAAAATAAGTTTCGTTAAATTTTCCAATCTGGAATTATATCTCTATGAAAGTGAAAGGAATATGGAAGTTGAAAAAAAAAAACTACCTAATCATTCGAATTTTTGTTGTGTAGTCTATAGATTAGACGTTCTCTGGTCGAATCATATCGACTTACTTCCATTTTTATTTTTACTCTATGCCTTAGTAGTCTACGGATAAAACAAAACTATGTCGGATTTTTTCTGAAACATAACCTAAAATCCGATCTTCATTATCGAAACAAACTTGAGAGATACCATTAGTAAGTGATTCAACAATTAAACCCTCTTGACTTGACTCTATTTTTATTCTTTCATTCCAGCTAAAACCTCGTGAAGTATCAAGTATCAATTAATATAATGCAGGAAAAATAAGAAAAATAATATTAGAACCCTTTTCTTTCTTCTTTCTATTTTTTTTTTTTTCACAAACAGGAAGTCCGGATAAAATTTGGATATCCGAGAGGAAAGATTACCATATATAACACAAGATTTCTCCACCGATTTTTTCTAGTCGAGCCTCCCGGTCTGTCATTATACCCCGAGAGGTAGAAAGAATTACAATCCCCATCCCGCCTAGAATTCTAGGAATTTTTTGATAGTTAGAATAGATTCGTAGACCGGGCCGACTTATTCGTTTTAAATTTAGATTAGTTCCATATGATCCTTTCCTATTTCTTCTATGTCGTAGAGTTAAAACAACAAAAAATTTCTTACCTTCCTGGTGTTTCCTCACATTTTCAATAAAACCTTCTTGCAAAAGTATTTTAATAAATTTTTCGGTGATGTTAGTAAATGCTAGTCGGACAGTTCTTTTTCTATCCGTGTCCGCATTTCGTATAGAGGTTATTATGTCAGCAATAGTGTCTCTCCCCATGATAAACTAAATTTATTGGTGCCTCATAATTTTGATATAATCAACATATTTTTCTTTTTTTTTTTTTGTTTGTTTTCTTTTTATCATATGAATTCATTTTTTTTTTATTATTTTAGAGGTATATGCATGAACTCCAATCTACTAATTCCTTTCATTTTTAATTAATTTTTTTTAATTAATTTTCTAATTTATTCTAATTTACTTTAATTAATTCCATTCAAATACTATAACTATATCGGGGTCTCATCTTATATCTTACAATGTTTTATCTTACAATACTTCAGGTGCTAATGAAACTATTTTAGTGAAATTTAACTGTCTCAACTCCCGGGCGATTGCACCAAAAATTCTAGTTCCTTTTGGATTTCCGTCTTGATCAATGACAACTGCAGCATTGTCATCATATCTTATTATTATGCCGTTGTCACGTTTGAGTTCTTTACAAGTACGTACAATTACAGCTCTGATTACTTCGGATCTTTCTAGAGGTGAATTTGGTACGGCTTCTTTGATTACAGCAACAATAATGTCACCGATATGTGCATATCGCCGATTACTAGTCCCCATGATTCGAATACATATTAATTTTCGAGCTCCACTGTTATCTGCTACACTCAAATGGGTCTGAGATTGGATCATATCATTTTTTGAATCTGTTATTTCAATGCAAAGGGCAAAAAAAAAAGAAATATTTTTGTTCAAAAAAAAAAAAAGAAACGTTCGATTTTTGTTTTTTTAATCCTAAAGGACTTTTTCCTTTGGTTTTTCTATTCCTATCTCGAAATAATGAATTGAGTTTGTATAGGCATTTTTGACGCTGCTATTGAAATAGCCTTTCTAGCTATATTTTCTGTTACTCCGTCCATTTCATAAAGTATTCTGCCAGGTTTAACGACAGCTACCCAATATTCGGGGGATCCTTTCCCCGATCCCATACGTGTTTCTGTAGGTCTTGCAGTAACAGGTTTGTCAGGAAATATACGTACCCATATTTTTCCCCCGCGGCGCGCATTTCTTGTCATTGCCCGTCGTCCCGCTTCTATTTGTCTAGATGTAATCCAAGCGGGTTCAAGTGCCTGAAGAGCATATCTACCGAAAGAAATACAATTACCTCGATAAGACATTCCTTTCATTCTTCCTCTATGTTGCTTACGGAATCTGGTTCTTTTGGGGTTATAGTAGATGGTCGTTTATCAATTCCATCCCTACTACAGAACCGGACATGAGAGTTTCTTCTCATCCAGCTCCTCGCGAATGAAATGATTAAAAAAATATACATGTAATAATATACTATACTATACTAAAGCATGGTATTTGGTGGGATTTCTCTTGTTATTATAAATTTGTATTATTAGAAATTTTTCTATTTTTGTATTATTTTATTTTCTATTCTATCGAATTTTATATGACTATGTATTCGATTTCTGGTTTTCATTCTGTTTATATATTTTATATAGTCAATATGTTATCAGATTGTTTTGTTTAAAATTTATAAATTTAATAACATAAAAACCTTCGCGGGCGAATATTTACTATTTCAATAATTATTTTACTATTTCAATAATTATTTCATTTGTGGAAGTAATCCATTAGCTTTTAGAATAAAGACTAAATAGAAATGAATTGTCTACTGGTTCCTTTCTTTTCTTTCGCCATCCTGCCCAATAAATCAGTACTGATTTATTGGTTCCGTCGTCCTCATCACTTCCCAATTAATGGTTAGGTCCTACTTTTACAATGGAGTCCTGAATAAAATCAAATTGAATGAAATTTGTTATTGAGTCAATTTTCTCAGTCTTTATTGGCTCCAGGCTCTTGATTTTTTGTTCTATGAATAGATTCATTTAATTATAGAGAATAGATTCATTTAATTATAGATCA